CAGGTAAAATAAGAACAGCACCCACATTCAACCCCCCCCTTTTTCCATTAGCAAGAACTTGTTTCACTTGCGTATCATAAGGAATTCGAACAACTGCTTCAAATACAGTATCAGGAAGTACTGTTTGCGGAATCTCAATATCCACGGGCTTATTAGCTAAATGGCAATTGGCACATACAATACGCCCGGTTGCTTCGCGCGGATTTTCATAACCCTGCTGAGCAAAAATGGGATACGCATTTGAGATAGATGCTTGAGTGATGATATATATCATAAATGATACGAAAATAGATCGAATAATTTCTTTCTTTATCGTGATCCAAGAAAGAAAAAGGTTATTTTGAATTTGCATAGTCCAATCATTGATCCCAAAAATTTATACAATAAAATGAGGTAGGTCACTCGGCTAGTTCCCTATCCACAAGTCTGCTATTTACGTAAATTCTTTTACTCTAATATAAAATATTCGAGGGGAAATCTCCATAGGTTCGAAGGAGTGGGTACGTCTTAAAATGCTTTGCTTATGTGCAAAGTAAGAAATATTCGAGTTGGATCAGTCATTCATTGAATGATAAATCACTACAAGTGATGGAGATAGACGATTTAAATAACGGAAGATCCAATATTTAAAAATAGTGTCTATAATGACTGGAAAAGTCGAAACAAGGCCAGATATAATTTTCTCATTATAAACAAATCCAAAATCTTTGTAGACATAGCCAATCATTAGTTCCCAACCATGGGGCGAATGGAATCCGATACATAAATCAGTTAATAAAAGAATAGAAAAAGCTTTTATTGTGTCACTTAAATTATATATAAATTCTTGAACCCAAGAGTTAAGAATAAGAAGTTCTTTATTACCTAGAATTGAATAAGCACGAAAAATAATGAAACAGATTATATTTGTCGAGAAGTGCAAAATCATATGGATATGATCCTCATTGTTTATCTTTATCAATTGGATCGTTTCTTTGTGGATTCCTATCTGAGCCCTTTGCAACCCTATTTCCGGGTATTCTTTTATTATTTCGTCCAATAGGAAGAGTTCTTCTAATTCGATGAATTTTTCTATAATACTCTTTTCGTGAATATAAGTCAAAAAAGTTTCGGATTGTGTAGTATTCCACCAATCAGTAACCCAAGATTCAACACTCTTATTAAATGAAAGAGAAACCCACCAAGGCAAGAATACTATAGATATAACAGAAAGAAAAGGGAGAAATGCTTTATTTTTTTCCATTTTTTTGAATTGCTAATGAACTCGCCTCATTCTTCGAATCTATGCGCTGCGATCTACTATATCTTATCAAACATAAGTTCTATTCTAAGGCATCGAACCCCGGAATCTATTCCGTTTTTTTTGATTTCCCATTCATTGATTATGAATCTAGAAAGAATATAGAATAAGAAAGAGTTGACTTTAAATGAAGAAATAATAAAAATCTTGTTTACAGATAATCTAATTGATCCAATTTGAAACTACTTCGCGTTCTCGATGAATGCTAAAGCGAAACTAAAAAAAAACAAACATTTCAAGGAATAGTATTCCGATTTCGACTTAAAAGAACTCCCCTTGTTCTTTTTTTTATTTATAGAAATATTTTGATTTGCTATTTCATTTCAATTCAATTGGTACGCACAAAAAACAGGCCAATTTCGCAGCTTTTTGCTCAATTTGACCCAGGGTCAAATTCTCATCAGTACGCGTCAATGGAATGGCTCCCTGTCCTTTGATTTCCATATAAAGGATACGACGAGGATAAATGCCCTCTTTAACTTCTATTCTGATCGACTGAATATCCTTCATACGGAATCGTACGAAGATGCGACGCTTTTTCCCAGGAAATCCCCAACGAAAAATACACACTATTCCTTCTTTTAGATCGAATCGATCATAGCCACTCCCCACATTCCACGAAATTGTACACCACAAATAGGAACTAATAAAGAGACCCGCGATCCCGTAGAAGGACATCACGATCCCTTGTGAAAAAAAAAGGATTTGCTGATATGAAACTAAGGATATAAGATTCTTACCGAGATAGCTGGAAGTTCCAACTAAGACGAATCCTAATGAACCTAAAAAAAGGATCAAGGCCCAGAAGAAATTACTTAGTTTTCGAGACCCCACTATACGTTCTATCCATATATGTTCGGATCGCCAACTCATATTAAATCTAGTTGCATTTTTGTTTTTATTGGAATGGAGAAACTTTTTGTTTCCGAAGTAACTCTCATCAACTAGTGCCAGTCGCATGTAACCCTTTCCTTTAGGAATAATCGGAGTAATTCGTTGAATGGGTTAGGTATAAAATAAGAGAATATCCCTTTTTTAGGATCTTCTCGAAATATTTACATACATATAGATAGATCGACTTTCCGTTTCAGGTATCTGCCTCGATTCCAATCTATTTGGAAATAATTCGAAACTTATTTCCCTATATTGTTTGTATATTTCGAGCATCTATTTACGGATATATAAGAGCTGCTTCATTTATGCCCCTATGTTATGGTATAACATACTCTACTAAATGCACATCTGTATTAGCTATATCTAAGTCTTGAAAAAAAAAAAAATGGATGAGATTTGAACCCGTAAGATCTAAGAAATCTTGTTTTTTTGAACATGAAGAAATAAAGACGCCATTGCAATTGCCGGAAATACTAGTCCTACTAACGGCACAAAAATAGAAGGTAAGCTATTGAGAGTTGTCATAGAATGGGTACCTCGATTGAATATTTAGACCTGTTATTACTATAAGCATATCTTATACTAATTCTTAGTAGTATTCTATATAATAGAAATAATAATAATAGAAATAATAGAAAGAAAATTCTATATATTCTATATATCTTATTATCTATTATTATCAACTCGAAATGAAAATGAAATCAAAAATAGAGAAATTCACGAGTTAAATAAATAGAAATTAATTCAATACAATATTATCTTATTTCTCTTTCGATATGAAAGATATAAATATATGGATGATAATCCAGTCTTGTCTGAAAATTAAATTCAATTTTTATATTCAATTTAATTTCGAGTTCAAATTAATATCAAAATAGAAATAAAGAGTTTCTTCCGAATTGAATTTCGTAAACTATTCTGTTATAATTTTTAATTCAATCCAACAACACCAGTTTTTAGTAAAAAAATAGGGGAGATTCGAGTAGAAAGAAAAGATACTCTATATCGATATTTTCTCTATTTGAATTCGCGATACATACGCAACAAGAAGGGAAGACGACCTTCGGTTTCTTTTTCTTGCCTAATTTGAATTTCGCAGAAAAAAGAATTTTCTTTTTTACTTATGTTGTTAAAAGAGGTTTCTTTCCCGACCCCTAATCAGGAAGACCATTAAGAAATAAAGAATTCTCAAAAGAATTCTTTATAAAAAGAAAAATGGATTTTGACTTTGATTCCGATAAACTATCTATTAGTTTTGCTTGCTACAAGGAAAAAAAGGAACTAAAAAAGAAATGAATTTAGGATCTGGTTAATTGAATTTTACTTCCAAGGAAAAAAGGAATGAAGCCTAAATAACTCACTCAGAACACCCTTTAAAGGATTACGTGGTACGATTGAATCGAATAAGCCCTTATGGAATAAATATTCAGCCACTTGTGAATCCTCGGGTACTGTCTTATTCAATGTTTGTTCAATTACTCTTTTACCTGCGAATGCAATGTATGCATTAGGTTCAGCGATAATGATATCGCCCAGCATTCCAAAACTAGCCGTCACCCCACCCGTAGTGGGAGATGTAAGGATTGATACATAGAATAACTTTTTATGGGATTGATAATTATACAAAGCAGCCGATATTTTGGCCATTTGCATTAAGCTCAAGCTTCCTTCTTGCATACGTGCTCCTCCCGAAGCACATACTAGAATAAGAGGTAATAATCTTTTGGTAGCATACTCGATTAAACGGGTGATTTTCTCGCCTACTACGGATCCCATACTACCCCCCATAAACTGAAAATCCATAACTCCAATTGCTATGGAAATGCCGTTTAGTCGACCTGTGCCTGTTTGAACAGCTTCAGTTAAGCCTGTCTTTCTTTGATAAGAATCAATACGATCTTTATAAGGTTCCTCCTCGGAATGAAATTCAATAGGATTCAGAGAAACCATGTCTTCATCCATAGGATTCCAAGTCCCTCGATCAATCGAAAGTTCGATTCGGTCTGAACTATTCATTTTCAAATGATATCCACATTGTTCACAAATATTCATTTTTGACTTAAAAAATTTCTTATAATTTAATCCATAACAATTTTCACATTGAACCCACAAGTGCCCATATTTTTGAGTCAAATTGAAATCAGTAAAATTTTCACTTATAGTGAAATCAATACCATTCTTCCTCGTTCTTATATTGGGCTTACCCTTTTCATTACTCTTTTCCCTTTCAACACCAATGTGATTATAAATGGGAGGACTGTCACTAGAATTGTCATTCCCACTTAAAAAGGAACTCTCAATATCGATTTGAGAACTAAGATAAGAGTCAATGCAACCATTAATGTGATTGTATTCAATATTATACGGCGAACGATCAGATCGGGAATCGTGATTCTGAAATATATTCTTCAGATAACCAGAATTCCAATAATGAAAAAGAGTACTTTCTAGTTCAATCAATCTTTCTAGTCTTCTCAATAAAGAAGACAAATAGTTGTCAATCTCATTTTTGAGATTTTGTATATCCAAATATAGGGAATAAATACTACTCCTAGTATCTTTAACGAAAAAGATGTCATCAGAGATCAAATTCCAAATGGCGATAATGGCGATGATGTCCATTAAATGCTCAGCATTACTGTAACGAGAGCTATCACTCGAACTAAAAATCTCTGTATCCCTTCGACCCCTATCCTCACTTCCACGAGTGTCTTCAATAGGACCAAATCTATCAATTGATTGACTTAACCCATACCTGTATTCGAATTTTTCGCTAGACAACATCGAATTAAACCGCCGTTTTTCC